TTTAATCTTTATATATAAAATTATTACGTATGGTTTAGGTATGTTATAAAGTTATAATTCTTTGAATTTTATATAAAAATTATACGCCCTCATATACATACATGTGGGCATATATATATATATATATGTATGTATATAAATAATTTAATATATTATTATATTTTATAATTAATATATATATATTATATAATTATAATTAAATAATATATTAATTAATATTTAATTTATTAATATATTTATAATATATTATTTATTTCAATGATTATAAATTGATTATATTTAATTTAATTTTTAATATATTATTATGAAAAAAAAAGAAAGAAAAATATTAAATATTTAATAAATTATATTAAATATTTTATATATAGGAGTAATATATAAATTAAAAATTTAATATAAAAAAAAAAAAAAAAAAAATCTATACAAATTTCATAATATATAAATAAAATTTTATGTTTTAAAAAATTTATTTTAAATTTATTTTACATATAAATTTTAGTAGCAAATTTTAATTATTTTAAAAATAATTAAAATTAAATTGTAGTAATTGAAATTAAAAATTTAAGAAATTAAGATTTAGTAATATAAAAATTAATAACTAATTTTGTGCCAGCAGTTGCGGTTAAACAAAAGTTAAATTAAATTTTTTTAGTTTATAATAAATATTAATTTTTTTTTAAATTAAAAATAAATTTATTAAGTGAAATTTTAATTTTATTAAAATTTATTTAATATTTATGAGTTAGTAAATTTTATAAGAAACTAGGATTAGATACCCTATTATTAGAATTTTAATAAAAATACTAAAATAGTAAATAAATATTCACATTGAAACTTAAATAAAATGGCGGTATTTTAGTTTATTTAGAGGAATCTGTTTATTAATTGATAATCCACGAATAAATTTACTTAATTAATTATTTTGTATATCATTGTTAAAAAAATATTTTTAGATAAAAATAATATTTTAAAATTTTAAATTTAAATTAATTCAGATCAAGATGCAGATTATAATTAAGTTTAAAATGGATTACAATAAAATTATTTATATATGAATGAAATTTTTGTAAAAATTTTTTGAAGGTGGATTTAAATGTAATTTTAATTAGTTTATTAAAATGATTAATAATTAAAATATGTACATATTGCCCGTCACTTTCATTTAGAAATTGAAATAAGTCGTAACAAAGTAGGGGTACTGGAAAGTGTCCCTAGAATGAACAAATTAGAGCTTGAAAAGCATTCCATTTACATTGGAAAGATATTAAAATTTAATTAATTTGAGGGGGGAAAATTAATAAGATTTATATTTAATAAAAAAAGTTTTAATAGGGGGGTATTAAAGTATTTTTTTTAGAAAAAATATAAATTTTTATAGTTGATTAGTATTATAAAAGAAATTTGAAATAGGGGTTAAAATAAATTGTTAAAAAAGTAAATTTAGTTTATTGTATCTTGTGTATCAGGGTTTATTAAAAAATATCTTTTGAGTAAAATAATCTCGAATTTGAAAGGGCTAATTAATTATAAAAGTTAATGTAGTATAATTATTTTAAATTATTAATTAGAAATGAAATGTTAATCGTTTTCAAATATATCTAGTTTTTTTAGAAAAAAATTTAATTTAAAATTTAAAAAATTTAATAATTTAATGATTAATTATAAAATTTTAAAATTAAGTAAATTAGGGGATGAGCTTTAATTTAAAAAATTATAATAATTAAATTATTAAATGAAAAATTTTAAAATTTATATTGTTTAAAAATTATAATTTATTATAAATAATTTTATAAATGATAAAAAAATTTAAATTAAATTTAAATTTTTATAAAAAAATATTTTTTAATAAAATAAAATTAGAAATAATAATAAAATTAGTATATTTAAAAAAATAAAAAAAAAATTAATTTAAATTTAAATTAATAAAAAGGAATTCGGCAAAAATTTTTATTCACTTGTTTATCAAAAACATGGCTTTTTGGCAATAATTTAAGGTCTAATCTGCCCACTGATAAAGATTAAAGGGCTGCAGTATATTGACTGTACAAAGGTAGCATAATCATTAGTCTTTTAATAGAAGACTTGTATGAAGGATTTGATGAAATATAAGCTGTCTCTTAGTTAATTATAGAAATTAATTTTTTAGTTAAAAAGCTAAAATATTTATAAAAGACGAGAAGACCCTATAGAGTTTTATAAATAAAATTATATTAAGTAAGTATGTAAAATAAATTTAAAATATTTTTATTTATTTTATTGGGGTGATAGAAAAATTAATTTAACTTTTTTTAAAATAAAAACATAAATAAGTGATTATAAGATCCAATATTATTGATTAAAAGAAAAAATTACCTTAGGGATAACAGCGTAATTTTTTTTTTTAGTACAAATAAGAAAGAAAGTTTGCGACCTCGATGTTGGATTAAGATAAAATTTAAATGCAAAAGTTTAAAATTTTGATCTGTTCGATCATTAAAATCTTACATGATCTGAGTTCAAACCGGCGTGAGCCAGGTTGGTTTCTATCTTTATAGGTTTAAAATATTTTAGTACGAAAGGATCAAATATTTTGAATAATTTAATTAATGAGAATTTTATTAATAAATTGATTTAAACTATTTTGGCAGAAAAGTGTGATGATCTTAGAATTCATTAATATATAATAATTTATTTATATAGGTAGTAATGTTAAATATAGATACATTAAATCTTTTAATTGGGGTATTGATTTTAATATTAGGGGTTTTAATTGGGGTAGCTTTTTTAACATTATTAGAGCGGAAAGTTTTAGGGTATATTCAGATTCGTAAAGGGCCTAATAAGTTAGGGATTTTAGGGCTTTTACAGCCTTTCAGAGATGCTATTAAGTTATTTTCTAAAGAACAGACTTTTTTAAATTACTCAAATCATTATTCATATTATTTTTCTCCTATTATTGGGTTTATGTTATCTTTAATTATTTGAGCTGTTATTCCTTATGTTTTTAATATAATTACATTTAATCTTGGGATTATTTTTTTTTTGTGTTGTACAAGAATAGGGGTTTATATTTTATTAATTGCTGGGTGGTCTTCTAATAGAAATTATTCTTTATTAGGAGGACTACGTGCAGTGGCTCAAACAATTTCTTATGAAGTAAGTTTAGCATTAATTTTAATGTCTAGTATTATTTTAGTTATAAATTTTAATTTATTAATTTTTAGTAATTATCAAATATTAATTTGAATGTTTTTTTTAATAATTCCTTTATCATTGTGTTTCTTTTCTTCAATATTAGCTGAGACTAATCGGACTCCTTTTGATTTTGCTGAGGGGGAGAGAGAATTAGTTTCTGGGTTTAATATTGAGTATAGAAGAGGGGGATTTGCTTTAATTTTTTTGGCGGAGTATTCTAGAATTTTATTTATAAGAATATTATTTGTTATTCTTTATATAGGGGGGTACGATTTAAATATTATTTTTTATTTTAAATTGGCATTTATTTCTTTTTTTTTTATTTGGGTTCGGGGGACTTTACCTCGGTATCGTTATGATAAGTTAATATCTATATGTTGAAAAAGATATTTGCCTATTTCTTTAAATTATTTAATTTTTTTTTTAGGGGTAAAAATGATTTTAATTTATAAAATAAATTTAGTATAAATTAATAGAATATTTATTCTTTCTTAAGTTTTCAAAACAAATGCTTAACAAGCTCATTAATTAATTAAAAATTAATTTATCTCAGAATTTGTTTAAAATTGGATTAACAATAAAATAAGAAAAGTAAATTAAAGTTAAAATTTGGCCTGTTAAAATGTATGGTATTTCAACTGGACGGGCTCCAATTCAAGTTAATAAAATAATTGATGTAATTAAAAATCAAAATAAGATTTGGTTAAGGGGGTAAAATTGAATTCCTTGAATTTTTTTGTTAAATGTAAATGGTAAAATAATTAGGATTGCAATGGATATTACTAAAGCAATGACTCCTCCTAACTTATTGGGGATTGATCGAAGAATAGCGTATGCGAATAAAAAATATCATTCCGGTTGAATATGGATTGGGGTAACTAAAGGATTAGCAGGGATGAAATTATCAGGGTCTCCTAATAAATAAGGATCTATAAGTGTTAATAGACATAAAATGAAAATTAAAATAATAAACCCAATTAAATCTTTAAATGTGAAGAATGGGTGGAAAGGGATTTTGTCAACATTGCTATTAATTCCTAAGGGATTATTAGATCCTGTTTGGTGAAGAAAGAGTAAGTGGATTATGGTTAGTATTAAGATGATAAAGGGGAATAAAAAATGAAAGGTATAAAATCGGGTTAATGTAGCATTATCGACTGCAAATCCCCCTCAAATTCAATTAACTAATATTGTCCCTAAATAAGGGATTGCAGAAAGTAAATTTGTAATGACTGTAGCTCCTCAAAATGATATTTGTCCTCAGGGTAAAACATACCCTATAAAAGCTGTGGCTATTAGTAGAAATAAAATAATTACCCCAATTATTCAGGTTAATTTTAAATTGAATGATTCATAATATATTCCTCGTCCGATATGAAGATAGATACAAATAAAAAAAAATGAAGCTCCATTAGCATGAAGAGTTCGAATTAATCACCCATAATTAACATTTCGGCAAATATAGTTTACTCTAAAAAAAGCTAATTCAGTATTGGCCGAATAATATATCGTTAAGAATAATCCTGTTAAGATTTGAGTTATGAGGCAGATAGCTAAAAGAGATCCAAAATTTCATCAAGAGGAAATATTTGATGGGGAAGGTAGATCGATTAAAGATCCATTAATAATTTTAATAACAGGGTGAATTTTGCGGATAGGGTTAAAAGAATTTATCATTGGTTATATTATAGGTCGAAGAGGGCCAAAAAAAATATTAGTAATTTTAACTACTGCGATTAAAGTAATAAATAGATAGATAATTAATAGAAATGTTAAAAAGTAAGTTTGTTCATTATATAATTTAGATAGGTTGAAATTATATTCATTATTAAAAAAAAAAATGTTATTAAGAAAATTATTTATTTCTTCATTAAAATAAAAGTTTATTCAGGAAAGGTTATTTATTAAGTAAAATGAAATAATGAGAGCATAAGAGATTCTAATTGAGAATAAAATTTTATTTATAAAGTTAATTTTAAATAGTTCGTTGGAAGCGATTCTTGACACATATATAAATAATACAAGTAGTCCCCCTAAAAAGATTAAAAATAGAATATATGAAAATCAGTAGGTATCAATTAATATTCCTGCTAAAGTGCATGTTAATAAAGTTTGAATTAAAATTATTATCCCTATTGCTAATGGATGATTAGTGAAAAATATGAATAAACATAAAAAAAAAATTAAATTTGATAAAAATATTTTTATAATTTCAAAGAATAGTTTAATAAAAATAGTAATTTTGGAAATTACTGATAAAGAATATCTTTTTCTTTGAAGTTTTTAAAGAATAATCTTATTATTGGCTTACAAGACCAAAGTTTTTTTTTAAACTATAAAAACAAATGATAATAAGATTTTTAATTTTCGTGACATTTTTAATTGGTAATTTAATTTTTGTTTCAAAGCACAAGCATCTGTTGATTGTTTTAATAAGATTAGAATTAATTGTTTTAAGAGTTTATTTTTTATTAATATTATATTTAATAGAAATTAATTATAACTTATACATATTAATAGTATTTTTAGTTTTTTCTGTTTGTGAAGGTGCTTTAGGGCTATCTATTTTAGTTTCCATGATTCGAACTCATGGGAATGATTACTTTCAAAGATTTAATTTAATTTAAATGATAAAATTTTTATTTATGATAATTTTTATAATTCCTTTATGTTTTAGGAAAAATATGTTTTGGTTAATTCAATTTATTTTTATAATTATGATATTTATATTTATAAATAGAAGTATTAATATTATAAATTTTTTTAATTTAAGATATATATTAGGATGTGATATAATTTCTTATGGGCTAATTTTATTAAGAATCTGAATTACTTTTTTAATGGTTATAGCAAGTGAAAAATTAAATAAGGAGAAATTTTTTGATACTTATTTTTTATTTAATATTATTTTTTTGGCTATAATATTATATTTAACTTTTAGTGTTATAAATTTATTTATGTTTTATTTATTTTTTGAGAGTAGTTTAGTGCCAACATTAATATTGATTGTTGGGTGGGGGTATCAACCTGAGCGTATTCAAGCTGGGCTATATTTGTTATTTTATACCTTATTTGCTTCTCTGCCTTTATTAATAGGAATTTTTTATATTTATCAAGATATAAATTATATAATAATATATATAATAAAATTTTATGATTATCATTTAATTTCTTTATATTTAAGTTTATTATTAGCTTTTTTAGTAAAAATACCTATATATTTTGTTCATTTATGATTACCGAAAGCTCATGTTGAGGCTCCTATTTCTGGTTCTATAATTTTGGCCGCTATTATATTAAAATTAGGGGGTTATGGGCTTTTACGTATTATAGTAGTTTTACAAAAAATTAATTTTTCTATAAGTTACATTTGGGTCGCAATTAGTTTAATTGGGGGGTTTTATATTAGTTTAAAATGTTTTTGTCAAATTGATATAAAGTCTTTAATTGCTTATTCTTCAGTAGCCCATATGAGAATTGTTATTGGAGGGATTATAACAATAAATTATTGAGGGTACTTAGGGGCCTATATCTTAATAATTGGGCATGGATTATGTTCATCAGGAATATTTTGTTTATCTAATATCAATTATGAGCGTATAAATAGTCGAAGTTTATTTTTAAATAAGGGGATAATAAATTTCATACCTACTATAAGATTATGGTGATTTTTAATAATATCTTCAAATATAGCAGCTCCTCCTTCTCTTAATTTAATAGGTGAAATTAGTTTAATTAATAGATTAATGAGATGATCATGGTTAAGAATAATTTTATTAATGTTAATTTCTTTTTTTAGAGCAGGGTATAGTTTATATTTATACTCTTATACTCAACATGGGGGGTATAATTCAAGAATTTATAGATTTTATAGCGGGGTATCACGAGAGTATTTAATATTAATATTACACTGGTTACCTTTAAATATTTTAGTTTTAAAAATTGATTATAGAATAATTTGATTTTATTAGAATAGTTTAATTAAAACATTGATTTGTGGAGTCAAAAATATGAAGAAATTCATTTTTAATTATTAAAAAATATTCAGTTTGTTTTATTAGATTTTTTTTTTTATTTTTTTTTATGTGGATTAATTTTTTTTCTACTATTTATTTTATTATAAAAAATATAGTATTATTTTTAGAGTGAGAAATTATTTCTTTAAATTCAATGAGAGTTGTAATAACTATTTTATTAGACTGGATGTCATTATTATTTATGATGTTTGTTTCTTTAATTTCTTCTTCAGTTATTTATTATAGAAAAAGTTATATAAGATCAGAATTAAATTTAAATCGTTTTATTTATTTAGTTTTAATATTTGTATTTTCTATAATATTATTAATTATTAGCCCTAATATAATTAGAATCTTGTTAGGTTGAGATGGATTAGGGTTAGTTTCCTATTGTTTAGTAATTTATTATCAAAATGTAAAGTCTTATAATGCTGGGATATTAACAGCTTTATCAAATCGAATTGGAGATGTAATAATTTTAATTTTAATTTCTTGGATATTAAATTATGGAAGTTGAAATTATATTTTTTATATAAATTTTATAGCAGGGGATTATTCAATAAAAATTATTGGGTTATTAGTAATTATTGCAGCTATAACTAAAAGAGCTCAAATTCCTTTTAGATCTTGATTGCCTGCAGCAATAGCTGCTCCTACTCCTGTTTCTGCTCTAGTACATTCTTCAACTTTAGTAACAGCTGGGGTTTATTTATTAATTCGGTTTAATAATTTATTAGTTGATATATTTTTTTTCAAATATTTGTTGTTGATTTCAGGTTTAACAATAATAATAGCTGGAATTAGAGCTAATTATGAATTTGATTTGAAGAAAATTATTGCTTTATCAACATTAAGACAATTAGGATTAATAATAAGAATTTTAAGTATAGGATTTTATGATTTAGCTTTTTTTCATTTATTAACTCATGCTATATTTAAAGCGTTATTATTTATGTGTGCAGGAGTTATTATTCATATAATAAATGATAGCCAAGATATTCGAATAATGGGGGGAGTTAGATTATATATTCCATTAACTTCTTTATGTATAAATATTTCAAATTTAGCTTTATGTGGTATTCCTTTTTTGGCAGGATTTTATTCTAAGGATATAATTTTAGAAATAGTGAGAATAAGAAATTTAAATTTAATAATTTTTTATTTATATTATTTTTCGACAGGATTAACTATATTTTACACTATTCGGCTATTAATATATTTAATAGTGAATGATTTTAATTTAGTCGTTATTTATAATTTATATGACGAAGATTATGTAATATTAAAAAGAATAATGATTTTATTATTTATAAGATTAATTTCTGGAAGTTTTTTGAGTTGGTTAATTTTTTATTGCCCTTATATGATTTATTTACCTTTTTCTTTAAAAATGATGGTTATTTATGTGTCTATTATAGGAGCATTAATAGGTTATTTAATTAGTATAATAAATACTTATTCTGTAAATAAGTTTATAATAACTTATTATTTGAGATCTTTTTTTGTGACAATATGATTTTTACCTAGTTTATCAACTTATGGGTTAAATTATTTTTTTTTAAATTATAGACAAAAATTATTTAAAAATATTGATTTAGGTTGGAGAGAGTATTACAGAGGTCAAGGGGTTTATAATATTATTAAATATAATTCAGTTGTTTATTATGTTTATCAAATAAATAATTTAAAAATTTATTTACTTAGATTTATTTTATGAGTGTTATTTATAATTGTAATAATTATAATTTAATTTAAATAGCTTAATATTTAGAGTGTAATATTGAAGATATTAAGGTGATTGATGAATCTTTGAATAATATTTATAAAAATGAATATTTTATTTTTACAGTGAAAATGTAATGTTTTATTTAAACTACATAAATAAGAAATATTAATGAATTAAATCACTATTAATTAAGTTAGCAGCCCAATTATAAATATATTTCTTTTAATAGGAATTTATATTCAATTATATCATTAACAGTGATATACCTCTATTTTGGTTTCAATTAATAAATAAGGAGTAATTAACTCTATCTTTTAAGTCGAAATTAAATGCAAAATTGCTTCTTATTTGGTTCTATTTGTTAAGATAAATTGAATTTCAATATTTTTTGAATGCAAATCAAATATTTTATTTAAATTATAATCCTAAAATTATTTTGATCAGTTTAGTATATTTTGGTTTCATTCATGGTAAAGTCCTATAAGTAAAATACTAATAAAAAAAAAACTAATTTTGAATCATATGGTAAAATTTACTATTTTAAATGTTGCAATAATAGGGAAAATTAAAGCAATTTCTACATCAAAAATTAAAAAAATTATTGTAATTAAAAAGAAATGTAAAGAGAAAGGGATTCGGGCGATGGATTTAGGGTCGAATCCACATTCAAATGGAGAACATTTTTCCCGGTCAAGAAATGATTTTTTTGAAATTACTATAGAAATTAGTATAAAGATATTTGAGATGAAAATAAAAATTATAACTAAAATTGTTATTACAGAAATTATTTATATTAAAATTATTAAACTTTTTGATTGGAAGTCAAATATACTAAATATATTATATAAATAATTAATTTCCTCATCAATAGATTGAAACATAAAGGAATAATCAAACTACATCAACAAAGTGTCAGTATCATGCTGCAGCTTCAAATCCAAAGTGATGAGAACTAGAAAAATGATTATTAATTAATCGGGTAAAACAGGTTAATAAGAAAATTGTTCCAATAATAACATGTAATCCATGGAATCCTGTAGCTATGAAGAAAGAAGCTCCATAGATTCTATCTGCAATAGTAAAGGGGGCTTCTAAATATTCATAGGCTTGAAGAATGGTGAAATAAATACCTAAGAATACTGTTAAGAATAGGCTTTGGGTTGCTTGAGTAAAATTATTTTCTATAATAGCATGATGGGCTCAGGTAACAGTAATTCCAGAAGTAATTAAAATAATTGTATTAAGAAGAGGAATTTGAAAGGGATTAAAAGCAACAATATCTATTGGAGGTCATATTGAGCCAATTTCAATATTAGGTGAAAGGCTACTGTGGAAAAAAGCTCAAAAAAATGAAATAAAAAAAAAAATTTCAGAGACAATAAATAAAATTATTCCTCATCGAAGTCCATTAGAGACTAATAGAGTATGTTTACCCTGATAAGTTCCTTCTCGACAGATGTCGCGTCATCATTGATACATAGTTAATAAAATAATGATGTAACCAACGATTAGTAAATATCTATTAAAATTATGAAATCATTTTACTAACCCTGTAACTAAAGTTATTACTCCTATAGCTCCAGTTAAAGGTCATGGGCTAAAGTCAACTAAATGGTATGGATGATTGTGGTGGCTAGTCATTAGTTTACTTCACTAGAATAAAGAGTACTTAAAACAGAAATTACGTAAGCTTGAATAATTGCAACAGCTGATTCTAAAATTAATAAAAAAATTTGGATAATAATTAAAAAAATAATTAAATAATTTGGTATGTTAATCCCGGTTCTTCTTAAAAGTGTTAAAAGTAAATGACCTGCAATTATATTAGCTGTTAATCGGACGGCTAATGTCCCAGGACGGATAATATTACTAATTGTTTCAATTAATACTATAAAAGGCATAAGAATTGCTGGGGTTCCTTGGGGGATTATATGTAGGAACATATTTTGGGTATTATAAATTCATCCATAAATTATAAATCTTAATCATAGAGTTAATGAAATAGATAAAGAGATATTTAAATGACTAGTACTTGTAAAAATATAGGGAAATAGCCCTAAGAAATTATTAAAAAGAATAAAAAAAAATAAGGAAATAAAAATAAAAGTTGATCCTCTTAATCTATTAGGGCCTAATAAAGTTTTAAATTCATTATTTAATTTATTTGAGATAAAATTTCATATAATAAAGTGGCGATTTGGGATTAATCAGAATGATAGAGGGATGAATAAAATTCCAAGTAAAGTTCTGATTCAGTTTAAAGGTAAATTAAATAAATTTGTTGAAGGGTCAAAAATTGAAAATAGGTTATTTATCATTTTCAAGAAAATTTTTTTTTTTTAATAAAATTAATATTTTTATTTTTTATATCAATTTTATAATTATAAATAAAGTAATTTATAATTATAAAAATAATAAAAATAAAAATAAAAAGGAAAAAAGAAAGAAGTCAATTAATAGGTATTATTTGAGGGATAAAAGAATATTACTCAAGTAATAATTTAAATTTGACATATTTATGTTATTTATTAACTAATTCTTTCATTAGAAGTAATTGCTAATTTACTATGGAATGGTTTAAGAGACCAGTACTTGCTTTCAGTCATCTAATGAATAATTATTAATTCAGGAAATAAAATTTTTAATAGGAACACTTTCTACAACAATAGGTATAAATCTGTGATTAGCTCCACAAATTTCAGAACATTGTCCGTAAAAAATTCCTGGTTTATTAATAAAAAATCTAGTTTGATTTAAACGTCCTGGATTGGCATCAATTTTTACTCCTAGGGATGGGATTGTCCAAGAGTGAATTACGTCTGTGGCAGTTACTATAACTCGGATTTGGTTATTTATAGGTAAAATAATTCGATTATCTACATCAAGAAGGCGAAAATTTTCTAAATCTTCATTAGATTGAATTATATAAGAATCAAATTCAATGTTACTAAAATCGGAGTATTCATAACTTCAGTATCATTGATGCCCAATTGACTTTAAAGTTACTATGGGGTTATTAAGTTCATCTAAAAGGTATAATAAACGTAAAGATGGTAATGCAATAAAAATTAAAGTAATAGCAGGTAAGATAGTTCAAATTAATTCAATTATTTGTCCTTCTAATAAAAATCGGTTAATATATTTATTGAAAAATAAACTAATTATTAAATAAGTCACTAAAATTAAAATTATAGTTAGAATAATTAAGGTATGGTCATGGAAGAAAATGATTTGTTCCATTAAAGGAGAGGCTCCATTTTGGTAATTAAAATTTGATCAAGTTGCCATTTCTAAAAAAAGGGGAAGCCTTTATAAATGGGGTTTAAATCCATTACATATAATCTGCCATATTAGAAGTTACTTAAAATAGGCAATTCACTATAAGAATGTTCAGCGGGGGGCAAATTTTGATATCATTCAATAGAGGCGGGTAAATTTAAAGAAAATAAGATAATTCGTTGATTAATTATTGATTGTCATACAATAATAATTATTAAAATTATTGAAAATAAGGAAATATATGACCCAAATGAAGAAATAATATTTCATGAGAGGAATCTATCAGGGTAATCTGAGTAACGTCGAGGTATACCTGCAAGACCTAGAAAATGTTGAGGGAAAAATGTTAAATTTACTCCAATGAATATAGAAATAAATTGAATTTTTAGTAGATAGGGGTTAAGTATTAATCCTGTGAATAATGGGTATCAATGAATAAATCCTCCGAAAATAGCAAATACGGCTCCTATAGATAATACGTAATGGAAATGAGCTACTACATAATATGTGTCATGTAATGTAATATCAATTGAAGAATTAGCTAAAATTACTCCGGTCAATCCTCCGATGGTGAATAAGAAAATAAATCCTAATCCTCATATTATAGAAGGGCTATAATTAATTTGAGTTCCATGTAAGGTTGCTAATCAGCTAAAAATTTTAATTCCTGTTGGGACGGCAATAATTATTGTGGCAGAAGTGAAATAAGCTCGGGTATCAATATCTATACCTACTGTAAATATATGGTGAGCTCATACAATAAACCCAAGTAATCCAATTGCTATTATTGCGTAAATTATTCCTAATACTCCGAAAGTTTCTTTTTTCCCGCTTTCTTGAGAGATAATATGTGAAATTATTCCGAATCCTGGGAGGATTAAAATATAAACTTCAGGGTGCCCAAAAAATCAGAATAAGTGTTGATATAAAATTGGGTCTCCCCCTCCCGCAGGGTCAAAAAAAGAAGTGTTAAGATTTCGGTCTGTTAAAAGTATAGTAATAGCTCCTGCTAATACGGGTAGGGATAAAAGAAGTAAAAGGGCTGTGATACCTACAGCTCAAACAAATAGGGGTATTTGATCAAAAGATAAATTATTAATCCGTATATTAATAATTGTAGTAATGAAATTAATTGCTCCTAGAATTGAGGAAATTCCCGCTAAATGGAGGGAGAAAATAGCTAAATCGACTGAAGAACCTCCATGGGAGATATTAGAAGATAAGGGGGGGTAAACTGTTCATCCTGTTCCTGCTCCATTTTCAACGACTCTTCTAGAAATTAATAAAATTAATGAGGGGGGGAGAAGTCAAAAACTTATATTATTTATTCGGGGGAAGGCTATATCAGGGGCTCCTAATATTAAAGGAACTAGTCAATTACCAAATCCTCCAATTATAATTGGTATTACTATAAAAAAAATTATAATAAAAGCATGAGCTGTAACAATAGTATTATAAATTTGGTCATCTCCGATTAAAGATCCGGGGGCTCCTAATTCTGTACGGATTAGTAGTCTTAAAGAGGTTCCAATTATTCCTGCTCAAATACCAAAAATAAAATATAAAGTTCCAATATCTTTATGATTAGTAGAAAAAAGTCATTTTCGCAATAAAATGGCTGAGGTATAAGCGGTAAATTGTAAATTTATTAACGAGATAAATCTCTTTTATTAAGTTTTATAGTCAAATATGATTTAAAATTGCAAATTTTAAGGTATAATTATTATTATTAAGGCTTAAAGAATTTCTTTATAAATAATTTTGAAGACTATTAGTTTAAATTTAACTTAAAACCTTAAACTAAAAAAAAAAATAAAGTTCTTAAAATTATTCCTAATAATGAAATTATATTTAAGAAATAAATTAAAATAATTAAATTATTTTTAAAAAATAATTTAAATCATTTTAATTTAATGGTATAAAATATGAAAGAAGAATAAATAATTCGAGTATAAATAAAAAGTATAATTAAGCTTCTTATAATAAAAATGAATGTTACAATAAAAAAATTATTTAAAATTAAATGATTAATAATTAATCATTTAGGGAAAAATCCTAGGAAAGGGGGGAGCCCTCCTAAAGAAAGAAAATTTAATATAATTGTAAATTTAATAAAATAATTATAATTAAAATTGAATAATTGATTAATATAAAAAATATTAGTAATGTAAAAAATAAAACAAGAAATAAATAAGAATATTGAGTAAAATAAAAAATAAGTGAGTCATAAATTTTCTCTAATTAATAAAGCAGAAATTAATCATCCTAAATTATTAATTGATGAAAAAGCTATAAGTTTACGTAAAGAGGATTGATTAAAGCTGCCAATAGTGCCAATTAATACATTAAAAATTATGATGAAAATTAAATAATAAAAATTTATACAATATGAGAGGAGAATTATGGGGGAAATTTTTTGTCAGGTTATTAAAATAAAATTATTAAATCATGATAAACCTTCTATAATATTAGGGAATCAAAAGTGGAAAGGAACTGAACCTATTTTTATTAATAGGGTTGAATTAATTATGATTAATATGAGGGGGGCATAAAAAAAATTTTTTATGAATAGAAAATTAAGTAGAATAATAAATAAAAAATTAACTGAGGCAAGAGCTTGGGTTAAAAAGTATTTTAATGAGGCTTCTGAATTAAGTAAGTTTAAAGGGGAGGATATTAGGGGGATAAAACTTAATAAATTAATTTCTAGACCAATTCAACAACCTAATCAAGAATTAGTTGAAATTGAAATTATTGTTCTAAAGAATAGAATAAATAAAAAAAATATTTTATTAGAATTATTAGAGTATAGGATAAAAAATAAGAATAAAAATTCTTTTATGAGACTATTCATATTATTATAATTATATTTTAGTGTATGATGCACAATAATTTTTGAAATTATTAGGTATAGTTTAATTCTATAAAATATAATAAAGGTAAAAAAAATTACATAATTTATCCTATCAGAATAATCCTTTTAATCAGGCACTTTATTTTTAAAAAAAAGGGGTTTCCTTTATATTTGGGGTATGAACCCAAAAGCTTTATTTAGCTTATTTTTAA